GCTAGTGTAGCTTAAACTAAAGCATGACACTGAAGATGTTAAGATGAACCCTAGAAAGTTCCACAGGCACAAAGGCTTGGTCCTGACTTTACTATCAGCTTTAACCCGATTTATACATGCAAGTATCCGCATCCCTGTGAGAATGCCCTCAATCCTCCGCTCGAGAACGAGGAGCAGGCATCAGGCTCAGCCCTTCTACCCTAGCCCAAGACGCCTTGCTACGCCACACCCCCAAGGGATTTCAGCAGTAATAAACATTAAGCCTATAAGTGTAAACTTGACTTAGTTAGGGATAAAAGGGTCGGTAAAATTCGTGCCAGCCACCGCGGTTATACGAAAGACCCTAGTTGATAGCTACGGCGTAAAGGGTGGTTAAGGAGTACAAAAATAAAGCTAAAGACCCTCTAAGCCGTCATACGCACCCCGAGGGCACGAAGCCCTAACACGAAAGTAGCTTTAAACAAAATTTACCTGACCCCACGAAAGCTAAGAAACAAACTGGGATTAGATACCCCACTATGCTTAGCCCTAAACCTAGATGTCCCATTACAAAAACATCCGCCAGGGTACTACGAGCCTAGCTTAAAACCCAAAGGACTTGGCGGTGTCTCAGACCCACCTAGAGGAGCCTGTTCTAGAACCGATAACCCCCGCTAAACCTCACCACTTCTTGTTTTTTCCGCCTATATACCGCCGTCGTCAGCTTACCCTGTGAAGGTAATACAGTAAGCAAAATGGGTCCACCCAAAAACGTCAGGTCAAGGTGTAGCGTACGAAGTGGGAAGAAATGGGCTACATTTTCTACTAATAGAATATACGGATGGCACCCTGAAACATTGTGCCTAAAGGTGGATTTAGTAGTAAAAAGAAAACAGAGAGTTCTTTTGAATTAGGCTCTGAGACGCGCACACACCGCCCGTCACTCTCCCCTACAACTGCTATTAAAAACATTCATAATAAATAACCATTATAACACGGGGAGGCAAGTCGTAACATGGTAAGTGTACCGGAAGGTGCACTTGGAATAATCAGAGCGTGGCTGATATAGCAAAGCATCTCCCTTACACCGAGAAGATATCCATGCAAATTGGATCGCCCTGAGCTAAACAGCTAGCTTAAACACCCAAACAACCAATACAACATTAAAACACTGCACAAGACCAACACACCACAAACTAAAACATTTTACCGCCCAAGTATGTGCGACAGAAAAGGCAACATTTAAAGCTATAGAAATAGTACCGTAAGGGAATGCTGAAAAAGAAATGAAACAAATCATTAAAGCACAACAAAGCAGAGATTAACTCTCGTACCTTTTGCATCATGATTTAGCCAGCCCCCCTGAGCAAAGAGAACTTTAGTTCAAAGCCCCGAAACTAGGTGAGCTACCCCGAGACAGCCTATTATTAGGGCCAACCCGTCTCTGTGGCAAAAGAGTGGGAAGATCTCCAGGTAGAGGTGACAGACCTACCGAACCTAGTTATAGCTGGTTGCCTAAGAAATGAATAGAAGTTCAGCCTCGCACTCCTTAATTCAGAACCCTAAAATTCACAAGAACCAAAGTAATATGCGAGAGTTAGTCATAAGGGGTACAGCCCTTACGAAACAGAATACAACCTCACCAGGTGGTTAAAGATTATACTAAACAAGATAAACTGCTTCAGTGGGCCTAAAAGCAGCCACCTGATCAGAAAGCGTTAAAGCTCCGGCAGAACCAAATTCCATTATTTAAATATTAAATCTAAAACCCCTAATCCTATTAGGCCCTTCCATGCCCACATGGAAGAGATACTGCTAAAATGAGTAATAAGAAGGGACCTCCCCCTTCTCCAAGCCTACGTGTACACTAGATCGGACCCACCACTAGTAATTACCGACCCCAAGCAAAGAGGGAAATGTGATCACATTAAACAACAAGAAATATTCACACAACCCAATCGTTAACCCCACACTGGAAGGCATTAAGGAAAGACTAAAAGAAAAGGAAGGAACTCGGCAAACACAAGCCTCGCCTGTTTACCAAAAACATCGCCTCCTGCAAACAACGACGTATAGGAGGTCTTGCCTGCCCAGTGACAATGTTAAACGGCCGCGGTATTTTGACCGTGCGAAGGTAGCGCAATCACTTGTCTTTTAAATGAAGACCTGTATGAATGGTGAAACGAGGGCTTAACTGTCTCCCTTTTCTAGTCAATGAAATTGATCTGCCCGTGCAGAAGCGGACATAATAATACAAGACGAGAAGACCCTTTGGAGCTTAAGATATAAAGATCATCTATGTCAATGGGCCCCAACACAGCAACAAACTAAATAGCAACTGATCTTAATCTTCGGTTGGGGCGACCACGGGAGAAAATAAAGCTCCCACGCGGACTGGGGTAAACCCTAAAACCAAGAAAAACATTTCTAAGCAACAGAACTTCTGACCATTAAGATCCGGCTACACGCCGACCAACGGACCAAGTTACCCTAGGGATAACAGCGCAATCCCCTTTCAGAGTCCATATCGACAAGGGGGTTTACGACCTCGATGTTGGATCAGGACATCCTAATGGTGCAGCCGCTATTAAGGGTTCGTTTGTTCAACGATTAAAGTCCTACGTGATCTGAGTTCAGACCGGAGCAATCCAGGTCAGTTTCTATCTGTAACGCTACTCTTCCTAGTACGAAAGGACCGGAAAAGAGGGGCCCATGTTATAAAACACGCCCCACCCTAACTTAATGTAATCAACTAAATTAAATAAAAGGAAGGCATAAACCCACATCAAGATAAGATTATTAAGATGGCAGAGCCCGGTAATTGCAAAAGGCCTAAGCCCTTTCTGCCGGAGGTTCAAATCCTCCTCTTAATCATGACGGTCCTACTAATTACCTACTTAATCAGCCCCCTAACCTACATCGTACCCGTACTACTTGCAGTAGCCTTTCTTACCCTCATTGAGCGAAAAGTCTTAGGATATATACAACTACGAAAAGGCCCAAACGTAGTCGGGCCCTACGGCCTATTACAACCAATTGCAGACGGGGTTAAATTATTTATTAAAGAGCCAATCCGCCCATCCACCTCATCCCCATTCCTATTTCTCGCCACCCCCATACTAGCCCTAACACTAGCACTACTATTATGAGTACCAATACCTTTCCCATATCCAATAACAGAACTAAATTTAGGCATACTATTTATCCTCGCCCTATCTAGTCTAGCCGTATACTCAATCCTAGGATCAGGATGGGCCTCCAATTCAAAATATGCACTAATCGGAGCCCTACGAGCAGTTGCACAAACCATCTCCTATGAAGTTAGCCTAGGATTAATTTTGTTATCCATCATCATCTTCACAGGAGGCTTCACCCTTCAAATATTTAATACCACCCAAGAAACAACCTGACTCCTACTACCAGCTTGACCCCTAGCTGCCATATGATACATCTCAACGCTAGCAGAGACAAATCGAGCCCCATTCGATTTAACAGAGGGGGAATCTGAGCTAGTATCAGGATTTAACGTCGAATATGCCGGGGGACCCTTCGCCCTATTCTTCCTAGCTGAATACGCCAACATCCTCCTAATAAATACACTATCAACAATTTTATTTTTAGGTGCCACCCACACCCCTGCTATCCCAGAAATAACCTCTATCAATATTATAGTAAAAGCCGCCCTGCTCTCCATATTATTTCTTTGAGTACGCGCCTCTTACCCACGATTCCGTTATGATCAACTCATACACCTAGTATGAAAAAACTTCCTACCTATAACCTTAGCTCTCATCCTATGACATGCCGCTTTACCCATCGCGCTAAGCGGACTTCCCCCGCAACTATAATAATGGGGCTGTGCCTGAATGCCCAAGGACCACTTTGATAGAGTGACTTATGGAGGCTAAAATCCTCCCAGCCCCTTAGAAAAAAGGGACTCGAACCCATATCATGGAGATCAAAACTCCAAGTGTTTCCATTACACCACTTTCTAGTAAGATCAGCTAATTAAAGCTTTTGGGCCCATACCCCAAAAATGTAGGTTAAAATCCTTCTCTTACCAATGAGCCCATACACTCTAACAATTTTACTACTTAGCCTGGGCCTAGGTACAACCCTGACATTCATAACATCCCACTGACTACTAGCATGAATAGGCCTTGAAATCAATACATTAGCAATTCTCCCATTAATAGCCCAACACCACCACCCACGGGCAGTAGAAGCCACTACAAAGTACTTCCTAGCCCAGGCTGCTGCTGCAGCAACAATTCTATTCGCAAGCACCATCAATGCCTGAACCACAGGAGAATGAAACATCTTCTGCTTGTCCAATCCAATTGCAATTACCCTAATTACTATAGCACTAGCACTAAAAGTAGGATTAGCCCCAACACACTTCTGAATGCCCCCTGTTATACAAGGCCTAGATTTAACCACCGGGCTCATTATAGCCACATGACAAAAACTAGCACCATTTGCATTAATCATTCAAATAGCTCCCCTAGCCCAACCTCAGCTAATTACAGCTCTTGCACTCCTCTCGGTTATCGTGGGGGGCTGAGGAGGCCTAAACCAAACACAATTACGTAAAATTATAGCATATTCATCAATCGCACACCTTGGCTGAATAGTCATAATTGCACAATTTAAACCACAACTAACAATACTAGCCTTAATCACTTATATCATTATAACAGCCGCAACCTTCCTAACATTCAAACTAATAGCCACAACTAAAATTAGCACCCTAGCAATATCCTGATCTAAAACACCAGCTATCACAGCCACCGCCGCCCTCGCACTACTATCCCTAGGAGGCCTTCCACCCCTGACCGGATTTATGCCAAAATGACTAATTTTACAAGAACTAACTTCTCAAAACCTACCACTAACTGCCACTATTATAGCCCTAAGCGCGCTACTAAGTCTATACTTCTACCTCCGACTATGCTACTCTATAACTTTAACAATTTCACCCAACACAAACAACGCCATAACCCCTTGACGCCTTCAAAGTACACAAAACACCGCCCTACTGGCCATTTTTACTGCCTCTGCTTTAATACTTCTACCATTAACCCCATTAGCACAGGCACTAACAAACTAGAGACTTAGGATAACATTAGACCAAAAGCCTTCAAAGCTTTAAGTAGGAGTGAAAATCTCCTAGTCCCTGAATAAGACTTGCAGGACTTTACCCCACATCTTCTGAATGCAACCCAGACACTTTAATTAAGCTAAAGCCTTACTAGATGAGAAGGCCTCGATCCTACAAATTCCTAGTTAACAGCTAGACGCTCAAGCCAGCGAGCATTCACCTACTTTCCCCGCCCCCTTCAAAAAGGCGGGGAAAGCCCCGGCGGGTCATTAACCTGCTTCTTCGGATTTGCAATCCGAAATGTTATACACCACGGGACTTGGTAGAAAAAGGACTTAAACCTTTGTTTATGGAGCTACAATCCACCGCCTAAACTCTCGGCCACCCTACCTGTGACAATCACGCGCTGATTCTTCTCAACCAACCACAAAGATATTGGCACCCTATATTTAGTATTTGGTGCTTGGGCCGGAATAGTGGGTACAGCCCTCAGTCTTCTGATTCGGGCAGAACTAGCCCAACCTGGAGCCCTCCTAGGCGATGATCAAATCTATAATGTCATCGTTACCGCACACGCCTTTATTATAATCTTCTTTATAGTGATACCAATTATGATTGGGGGATTCGGCAACTGACTTGTACCCCTAATGATTGGAGCACCCGACATAGCATTCCCCCGAATAAACAACATAAGCTTCTGACTACTCCCTCCATCTTTTCTACTGCTTCTTGCCTCTTCCGGAGTTGAAGCCGGGGCTGGAACGGGATGAACTGTATATCCTCCACTTGCCGGAAACCTAGCACATGCTGGAGCCTCCGTAGACCTAACCATTTTCTCCCTGCATCTCGCAGGGGTCTCATCAATTCTAGGAGCCATTAACTTCATTACAACTATTATTAACATGAAACCCCCAGCAATTTCGCAATATCAAACACCCCTATTCGTATGGGCTGTTTTAATTACAGCAGTACTTCTCCTACTTTCACTACCGGTACTTGCTGCAGGCATTACAATACTACTAACAGACCGAAATCTAAATACCACCTTCTTCGACCCAGCAGGAGGAGGTGATCCAATTCTCTACCAGCATCTTTTCTGATTTTTTGGTCACCCAGAAGTATATATTTTAATCCTCCCTGGATTTGGTATAATTTCTCATATCGTAGCCTACTACGCAGGTAAAAAAGAACCATTTGGCTATATAGGAATAGTATGAGCTATGATGGCTATTGGCCTTCTGGGCTTTATCGTGTGAGCCCATCATATGTTTACAGTAGGAATGGACGTAGACACCCGAGCATACTTCACATCTGCAACAATAATTATCGCAATTCCAACAGGTGTAAAAGTATTTAGCTGACTTGCAACACTACACGGAGGCTCTATTAAATGAGAAACCCCAATGCTATGGGCCCTAGGTTTTATCTTCCTATTTACTGTAGGGGGACTAACTGGTATTGTACTAGCCAACTCATCCCTGGACATTGTATTACATGATACCTACTACGTAGTGGCCCACTTCCACTATGTCCTATCAATAGGAGCAGTATTTGCTATTATGGGAGCCTTCGTCCACTGATTCCCCCTGTTTACAGGCTATACAATACACGATACATGAACAAAAATCCACTTCGGCACAATATTCGTAGGTGTAAACCTTACCTTCTTCCCCCAACATTTCCTAGGATTAGCAGGCATGCCCCGACGTTACTCAGACTACCCAGATGCCTATTCACTATGAAACATCATTTCATCAATCGGCTCTCTAATCTCTCTAGTGGCAGTTATTATATTCCTCTATATTCTGTGGGAAGCCTTCACTGCCAAACGAGAAGTACTATCCGTAGAACTTACTCATACTAATATTGAGTGACTACACGGATGTCCCCCACCCTACCACACATTTGAAGAACCTGCCTTCGTGCAAGTACAAACAAACTAACGAGAAAGGAAGGAATTGAACCCCCGTAAGCTAGTTTCAAGCCAGCCGCATGACCACTCTGCCACTTTCTTTAATAAGATACTAGTAAAATGAGTATTACATCGCCTTGTCAAGGCAAAATTGTAGGTTAAAGCCCTGCGTATCTTAAGCCCAAAAGCTCTAATGGCACACCCCTCTCAACTAGGATTCCAAGACGCAGCCTCCCCTGTAATAGAAGAACTTCTACATTTCCACGATCATGCCCTAATAATTGTTTTCTTAATTAGCACTTTAGTACTATATATTATTGTTGTGATAGTTACTACCAAGCTCACTAATAAATATATCTTAGACTCACAAGAAATCGAAATTGTATGGACTATTTTACCAGCAGTAATTCTTATTCTAATTGCCCTCCCCTCCCTACGAATTCTATACCTCATAGATGAAGTAAATGACCCCCACTTAACTGTAAAAGCTATAGGCCATCAATGATACTGAAGCTATGAGTACACCGACTACGAAAACTTGGCCTTCGACTCCTACATACTCCCAACACAAGATCTACTACCGGGACAGTTTCGATTGCTAGAAACAGACCACCGAATAGTAATCCCCATAGAATCACCAGTTCGAGTACTAGTCTCAGCTGAAGATGTCTTACATTCTTGAGCTGTTCCGGCATTAGGAGTTAAAATAGATGCTGTCCCCGGACGACTAAACCAAACATCTTTTATCGCCTCCCGACCCGGGGTGTTTTATGGACAATGTTCCGAAATCTGCGGAGCTAATCACAGCTTCATGCCTATCGTAGTAGAATCTGTACCACTAGAACACTTTGAAAACTGATCCTCACTCATACTTGAAGACGCCTCACTAGGAAGCTAAATAGGGACTAGCGTTAGCCTTTTAAGCTAAAGACTGGTGGCCCCCAACCACCTCTAGTGACATGCCACAATTAAACCCTGCCCCATGATTTGCAATCCTTGTCTTCTCATGATTAGTCTTCCTAACAGTAATCCCCAACAAAGTATTAAGCCACACATTTACAAATGAAGTAACAGCCCTAAGCGCTGAAAAACTTAAATCAGACACCTGAAACTGACCATGGCACTAAACCTATTTGATCAATTTATAAGCCCCACACATCTGGGTATTCCCCTAATTGCAATTGCACTTACATTACCATGAATTCTAATCCCCACCCCAACCAACCGATACCAAAACAATCGCCTTATCTCCCTTCAAAGCTGATTTATTAAATCCTTTACACATCAACTACTCATGCCACTAAACCAAGGTGGACACAAATGAGCTATAATCCTGGCTTCTTTAATAATCTTTATCCTTACACTCAATATTCTAGGACTGCTACCATATACATTTACCCCAACAACCCAACTGTCCCTAAATATGGGCCTGGCCGTCCCACTATGATTAGCAACTGTAATCATTGGTATACGAAATCAACCTACAGCAGCACTAGGACACTTACTGCCAGAAGGAACTCCCGCCCTATTAATCCCGATCCTAATTATTATCGAAACAATTAGTTTATTTATCCGACCTTTAGCCCTAGGAGTCCGACTAACTGCTAACCTAACAGCGGGCCACCTATTAATTCAACTAATCTCGACCGCAACTATTACACTACTGCCAATAATAACTACAGTTGCAACCCTCACCGCCATCCTACTAGTAATATTAACACTATTAGAAGTTGCAGTCGCTATTATTCAAGCCTATGTATTCGTACTACTACTAAGCCTATATTTACAAGAAAACGTATAATGGCCCACCAAGCACATGCATACCATATGGTAGATCCAAGCCCATGACCCCTGACCGGTGCAGTAGCTGCTCTCTTAACAACATCAGGACTAGCAATCTGATTTCACTTCCACTCAACAACACTTATGGCCTTAGGCCTAGTACTATTAATTTTAACAATGTGTCAATGATGACGAGACATCGTACGAGAAGGCACATTCCAAGGTCACCACACACCCCCAGTACAAAAAGGACTGCGTTACGGAATAATCCTCTTCATCACCTCAGAAGTATTCTTTTTCCTAGGATTCTTCTGAGCCTTCTACCACTCTAGCTTAGCCCCCACTCCTGAACTAGGGGGATGTTGACCCCCTACAGGAATTACAACCCTCGACCCATTCGAAGTTCCCCTCCTTAACACCGCAGTTCTCCTAGCATCAGGTGTTACAGTTACATGAGCCCACCACAGCATTATAGAAGGGGAACGCAAACAAGCAATTCAATCCCTAACTCTAACAATTCTGCTAGGCTTCTACTTCACTGCCCTTCAAGCCATAGAATATTACGAAGCCCCATTTACTATCGCAGACGGTGTATATGGCTCAACCTTCTTCGTAGCAACAGGCTTCCATGGACTTCATGTCATCATTGGATCCACCTTCCTCGCCGTCTGCCTCCTCCGACAAATCCGATACCACTTTACTTCAGAACATCACTTCGGATTTGAAGCAGCCGCCTGATACTGACACTTCGTAGATGTTGTATGACTATTCCTATACGTCTCTATTTACTGATGAGGCTCATATCTTTCTAGTATTCAAGTTAGTACGAGTGACTTCCAATCACCTAGTCTTGGTTAAAATCCAAGGAAAGATAATGAACTTAGTCTTAACCATACTAATTATTTCAGCCGCCCTATCAATAGTCCTGGCCATTGTATCATTTTGACTACCACAAATAACTCCTGACTCAGAAAAACTTTCCCCTTACGAGTGCGGATTCGATCCCCTAGGATCAGCACGACTCCCATTCTCCCTACGATTTTTCCTAGTGGCCATCCTATTTCTTCTATTTGATCTAGAAATTGCACTGCTACTACCCCTACCCTGAGGTAACCAACTACCAGATCCTACCTACACACTAATATGGGCTGCAACTGTCCTAGTATTGCTAACATTAGGACTCATTTATGAGTGACTACAAGGAGGCCTAGAATGAGCTGAATAGGGGATTAGTCCAAATACAAGACCTCTGATTTCGGCTCAGAAAATTACGGTTTAAGTCCGTAATCCCCTTATGACACCCGTGTACCTCAGCTTTACCTCAGCATTTACACTAGGCCTTACAGGTCTAGCCTTCCACCGCTCTCACCTCATATCAGCCCTACTATGCTTGGAAGGCATAATACTCTCCCTATTTATTGCCCTTGCTCTATGAACCCTCCAACTAGAATCAACTGCCTTTTCTGCAAGCCCCATTCTACTATTGGCCTTCTCAGCCTGTGAAGCTAGTGCGGGTCTAGCCCTATTAGTTGCTACAGCTCGAACCCATGGAACAGACCACCTACAAGCCTTAAATCTCCTACAATGTTAAAAATCCTAATCCCAACCATCATGCTATTTCCAACAATCTGACTCTCAACACCTAAGTGGCTGTGAACTTTTACAACCATACAAAGCTTAATTATTGCCATACTCAGCCTTACTTGAATCAAAATACCCATAGAAACCAGCTGAACCACATCCAACTCCTACATAGCCACAGATCCTCTATCAACCCCCCTACTAGTTCTAACCTGCTGACTTCTACCCCTCATAATCTTAGCCAGTCAAAATCATATTAAAATAGAACCCATCAACCGCCAACGAAGCTACATAACTCTACTGGTATCCCTACAAGCTTTCCTAATTCTAGCATTCGGTGCCACCGAAATCATTATATTTTACGTAATATTTGAAGCAACCCTTATTCCAACCCTTATCATTATTACTCGCTGAGGGAACCAAGCCGAGCGGCTAAATGCCGGCACATACTTCTTATTCTACACATTAGCTGGCTCATTACCACTTTTAGTAGCCCTCCTCTTATTACACCACAATGCAGGCACCCTATCAATACTAATTATTCAATATACACAACCAATGACCCTTAATACCTGAGGTGATAAAATTTGATGAGCAGCCTGTCTTGTAGCCTTCCTAGTAAAAATACCCCTATATGGAGTTCACCTTTGACTACCCAAAGCCCATGTAGAAGCCCCTGTAGCAGGATCCATAGTTCTAGCCGCAGTCTTACTAAAACTAGGAGGCTACGGTATAATACGGATAATAGTTATACTAGACCCCCTATCAAAAGACTTAGCCTACCCCATTATTGCATTAGCCCTATGAGGTGTAATTATAACCGGGTCAATCTGCCTACGACAAACAGACCTAAAATCCTTAATCGCTTATTCATCTGTTAGCCACATGGGGCTAGTAGCTGGAGGTATTTTAATCCAAACTCCGTGAGGCTTTACCGGAGCACTAGTACTTATGATTGCCCATGGCCTAGTCTCCTCCGCCCTATTCTGCCTAGCCAACACCACATACGAACGAACTCATAGCCGAACTATAGTCCTAGCTCGAGGTATACAAGTCATTTTCCCCCTTACAGCCGTATGATGATTTATTTCAAACTTAGCAAACTTAGCATTACCACCCCTACCAAACTTAATAGGAGAACTAATAATTATTACAGCCATATTTAACTGATCCCCATGAACACTTGCAATAACAGGAGCAGGCACCCTAATCACCGCTGCTTACTCCCTGTATCTGTTCTTAATAACACAACGAGGGCCCCTCCCACAACACATCACTAACCTACAACCCTTCCACACACGAGAACATCTACTAATAACGCTCCACCTCCTCCCCGTAATACTCCTCATCTTAAAGCCTGAAATCATATGAGGATGATGGTATTGTAGACATAGTTTAACATAAAACATTAGATTGTGATTCTAAAAACAGGGGTTAAACTCCCCTTGTCCACCGAAAGAGGCCTGATGGCAGTAAGGTCTGCTAATCCTTTACCCCCGCAGTTAAATTCCGCGGCTCATTCAACCCGCTTCTAAAGGATAATAGTTCATCCGTTGGTCTTAGGAACCAAAAACTCTTGGTGCAACTCCAAGTAGCAGCTATGCTAGACACTATTGCAACCACCTCCCTCCTACTTACCCTAACAATCCTCCTATTACCATTAATAATAACCCTCAACCCAAAACCCCTAGACCAAAACTGAGCTACAAAACATGTCAAAACTGCTGTAAGCACTGCATTTTTCATTAACATCATCCCCTTAATAATTTTCTTAGACCAAGGAATAGAAACCATTATCACAACATGACAATGAATAAACATCATAAACTTTGACGTCAACATCAGCTTTAAATTTGACCACTATTCACTAGTCTTCACACCCATTGCCCTATATGTTACATGATCTATTTTAGAATTCGCATCATGATATATACACTCCGACCCCTACCTAAACCGATTCTTCAAATATCTACTACTATTCCTAGTAGCCATAATTATTCTAGTCACCGCCAACAACTTATTCCAACTATTCATCGGATGGGAGGGAGTAGGGATCATATCATTTTTACTAATCGGCTGATGGCATGGCCGAGCCGATGCTAATACAGCAGCCCTGCAAGCAGTCTTATATAATCGGGTTGGAGACATCGGGCTGATCTTAGCTATTGCCTGAATCGCAATAAACCTTAACTCATGAGAACTACCTCAGATCTTCCTGCTGGCCAAAGACCTAGATATAACCCTTCCCCTGGCAGGAATTGTACTAGCAGCCACTGGGAAATCCGCCCAATTCGGGCTACATCCATGACTACCCTCCGCAATAGAAGGCCCCACCCCAGTCTCTGCCCTACTGCACTCAAGTACTATAGTCGTCGCAGGTATCTTCCTACTCATCCGACTTCATCCTTTAATAGAAAATAACCAAGTAATTCTAACTACCTGCTTATGCCTAGGAGCATTAACTACCTTCTTCACCGCCACCTGCGCCCTCACACAAAACGATATTAAAAAAATCGTAGCATTCTCAACCTCAAGCCAACTAGGACTAATAATAGTTACTATTGGGCTCAATCAACCCCAGCTAGCCTTCCTACACATCTGCACCCACGCCTTCTTTAAAGCTATACTATTCCTCTGCTCTGGCTCAATTATTCACAGCCTAAATGATGAACAAGATATCCGAAAAATAGGAGGATTACACAAACTTATGCCATTCACCTCCTCATGCCTTATCATTGGCAGCCTTGCACTCACTGGTACACCCTTTCTAGCAGGGTTCTTCTCAAAAGACGCAATTATCGAAGCCCTCAATACTTCATACTTAAATACCTGAGCCCTCACCTTAACATTAATTGCCACATCCTTTACAGCTGTCTACAGTCTCCGAGTCATCTTCTTCGTAACCATAGGCTCTCCTCGATTCTCAACCCTCTCTCCTATTAATGAAAACCACAAAGCAGTAATTGCACCCATCGAACGTCTAGCCTGAGGTAGCATCATTGCAGGCCTTATCATTACCTCAAACTTCCTCCCCATAAAAACCCCAACCATAACTATAACTCCTACATTAAAACTAGCTGCACTCATCGTCACAATCTTAGGAGTTATTATTGCACTAGCACTGGCTACCGCCACTTCAAAACAAATCAAAATTACCCCCACTCTCGCACCACACAACTTCTCCAACATGCTGGGATTCTTCCCACACATCATCCACCGACTTATTCCCAAAATTAATTTAACACTAGGAAAACAGGCTACCAAAGTTGACCGCCAATGATTAGAAATCGGACCCAAAGGCATTCACCCCTTATACCAACACCTATCCACAATATTTGACAACACCAACACCAATATTATTAAAATTTACTTAACATTTTACCTAATCTCTACAGCCTTAGCCACTACCCTATTAGCTACCATCTAAACAGCCCGAAGCGCCCCCCGGTTAAGACCCCGGGTTAACTCCAACACTACAAAAAGACATAATAATAGTACTCAAGCACATACAACCAACATTCCCCCTCCAGCAGAGTACATCAAAGAAACCCCTCCAACATCCCCACGCACCACAAAAAACTCCTTAAACTCATCTACCACAACCCAATAGCCCCCATACCCAGCCCAAAACCACCAAAACCCTGCTCCAACCCCCAACAAATACATCAAAACATATACCTTAACTGACCCAGCCCCCCACGTCTCAGGAAAAGGCTCCGCTGCTAACGCCGCCGAATATGCAAAAACTACTAACATTCCACCCAAATAAATTAAAAACAGCATCAAACCAATTAACGACCCCCCATGACCAATTAGCACACCGCACCCAACTCCAGCTGCTACAGCCAGCCCTAATGCCGCAAAATATGGAGCAGGATTAGAAGCAACCCCAACTAAACCCACCACTAAACTTAACAAAAGTAAATCAAAAAAATATATCATAATTCTCACCAGGATTTTCACCAGGATCAATGACTTGAAAAACCACCGTTGTAATTCAACTATGAGAACCTCTTTTAATGGTCACCCGAAAAGCACATCCCCTGCTTAAAATCATTAACGACGCCCTTATCGATCTACCTGCCCCCTCCAATATCTCTGTATGATGGAATTTCGGCTCCCTACTACTACTTTGTCTAATAACACAAATTTTAACAGGCCTATTCCTAGCAATACACTACACTTCAGATATCTCAACCGCCTTCTCATCCGTAGCCCACATCTGCCGAGATGTAAACTATGGTTGAATCATCCGAAACTTACATGCAAACGGTGCCTCCTTCTTCTTCATCTGCATTTACCTCCACATCGGACGAGGCTTATACTACGGCTCATACCTCTACAAAGAAACCTGAAACATCGGAGTAGTTTTATTACTCCTAGTAATAATAACCGCATTTGTTGGCTATGTACTTCCATGAGGACAAATATCCTTCTGAGGCGCTACCGTAATCACAAACCTCCTATCAGCTGTCCCTTATATAGGAGATGCCCTAGTCCAATGAATTTGAGGGGGCTTCTCTGTAGACAATGCAACTCTAACCCGATTCTTCGCATTCCACTTTCTACTACCATTCGCAATCGTAGCAGCCACAGTACTACACGCTCTATTCTTACATGAAACTGGCTCCAACAACCCCGTCGGACTAAATTCCGACGCGGACAAAATTTCATTCCACCCATACTTCTCATATAAAGATGTACTAGGATTCATTGTACTAATTACAGCTCTAGCCTCCTTAGCACTCTTTTCACCAAACCTACTTGGAGACCCAGAAAATTTCACCCCGGCCAACCCATTAGTTACGCCTCCCCACATTAAACCAGAATGATACTTCTTATTTGCCTACGCAATTCTACGATCTATCCCCAACAAACTAGGCGGAGTACTAGCTTTGCTCTTTTCAATCCTAGTACTAATAGTAGTCCCCCTATTACATACATCCAAACAACAAAGTACCACCTTCCGTCCCCTTACACAACTATTATTTTGAACCCTAGTTGCAGACGTATTTATTCTAACTTGAATTGGAGGCATACCAGTCGAACATCCATTCATCATCATTGGTCAAATTGCTTCCCTACTCTATTTCTCACTATTTCTAATCCTATACCCATTAGCAGGATGACTAGAAAACAAACTACTCAACTTCAACTGCCCTAGTAGCTTAGTTCTAAAGCACCGGTCTTGTAATCCGGAGATCGAAGGTTAAAATCCTTCCTAGCGCCAGAAAAGAGAGATTTTAACTCCCACCCCTAACTCCCAAAGCTAGGATTCTCAACTAAACTATTTTCTGAAAACAACAACTGTCCGACTGAATTAAATGCTCTATGTACTGGTACATATTATGCATAACTCAACACTGTGTATTAGTACATATTATGCATAATATTACATCATGATGTAGGGCATTACAGGATATTCAGCATAACTCAATTAAAACATTATTGCTTAATGACAACCATAGCAATCTAACATATGCATTTCCAGGTTAATCACCATTAATTTATCTAATGAATGTTTTGATCCATCAAAAATTACTATGGAAATCCTACATTAATGGTACATTAACGGTATTTCCTCAAAAAATTACAATCAACACTGGGGTAGTAAGAGATCAACATCAGTTGATACCTAAAGGTCCAATATCCTTGATAGGGTCAAGGACAAAAATTGTGGGGGTAGCACAACATGCACTATTCCTGGCATCTGGTTCCTATTTCAGGGCCATAAACCTCTAATTCCCCATTATATTAACTGTCCCGGCATAAGTTAATGGTGGGGTGCTTCATTAGCAAGCACCCCCCATGTAAACAGCCACCTTGGAGCATTTGGTATTTTTTATTTTTCGGCTGATTTCACATTACATTTCCAGTGGTTTGGCCCAATAAACTATAAGGGAGTCCTACAATATGGTAAATAATAAAGATAATGTTATTATATAATGACATACAATCAAGATTCCATATATTGTTCTACCGGGGTACATACATTATCTCTTGTTCCACATACTTCCCTAAGATTCCCCCTCTGCTCCGCGCGCGGTAAACCCCCCTACCCCCAAAGTCGAAGAGTCCTAGATATTCCTGTTAAACCCCTAAACCAGGCAAGGCTCGATCGACAGCATCAACGAATTTAATTATGTGTTAATATATAGTGTTACAAATTCGCATCACACTATATA